AAATATTAAAAAAAATAGTTTTTGGTGTAAAGCACGATAAATTTTGATTTTATAAGTAATAATTAATTTTATTAAAACTAATATGAAACTAATAAAAGTGAAATAAATAACACATAATTTATCCTATCAAGATAACCCTTTATTCAGGCATTTTATTTTTATACTCAAAATCGTAATTTATTTTCTTGAAGTATAAATACATTTATTTTAAAATAAGGGGCACGTAATATGAATTTCATTTAATTGTTCTAATTAAAGTATACTGAAAGAATTTTAATTTAAGACAAAGTTACATTTATATGTGATTTATAACACCAAAGAATTGAAGAAATAATTATCCCTTCAATTTAATAACCTTTAAGATAGCAAATTTCCCGTCCTCGGGAAATATAAGAACTTATATATTTACAATTACATACATAAAGATAACACATAGACATGAAATAAAATTTACATTCCTTTTATTTCTTTATAAGTGGGAAAAAATAAAGAAATAAAAGGTAATATAAGAATTCAAGCGTGGTTTTATTAAAAAGAATCTTTTAATAGTCTTTATATATTTAATTTATAAAATAATAAATTATAGAAGAAAAATTTTAAATATTTTCAAAAATATGAAACAAGTTATTAATTTTAAACTTGGCGATGCTTGTGCCAGCCGCCGCGGTTATACAAGCAAGTTAATTTTTTTAATTTTATAAAGAAAAAAAAATTAATAGAGTAATAATCTTCATAGGTGAAATTAAAAAGATTTAAAAATATTTTATTTATTGTGTCTTAAAAATTTATTAATAAACTAGGATTAGATACCCTACTATTGTAAGCTTAATTTTGTTAGTATATATTATTTATGAAAACAAAAAGTTTTGGCGGTATTTTAAGCTTTTTAGAGGAATTTGCTCTGTAATGGATAAAACCCCTAAATCTTACTTAATCTAGTTAGGATCAGTTTGTATACCACTATGATTAATTATATTGAATAATTAATTATTACAATTTTTTTAAAAAAAGAAAATTAAGTCAAGGTGCAACTTAAGATTATGAATGAAGTGAATTACATTGATTTTTATAATAAAAACCAATTGAAATATTTTAAAATAGGATTTAAAAGTAAATAATAAATATTATGTTTTATTGAATAAAGCTCTAAAATATGCACATATCGCCCGTCGCTCTCTTTCAAGAGATAAGTCGTAACAAAGTAAAAATACTGGAAAGTGTTTTTTGAGATGAAATCATAAATGGTGTTTCACTTACAATGAAAATTAGTTTTGTTAAACCATTTCAATTTTTAAGTATTAAAATTAATAAAGTTAATTATATAAGTTTTTTATATGTAATATTAAAGAAAGATTAAAATATAATTAGAACTGAAAAGGAAATTGAAAAATTTAATTAATTAAAATTTAAATAGTAATTGTTTTGTACCTTTTGCATAAGGGTTTTTTAAAAAAAATTAAATATTTATATTTCCCGAAATTATTTTGATCTATTTTTTTATAAAAATTTAATTTGTTATAAATAATTAAATAATATAAAAATAGAAATGAAATTTTTTTCAAAAATAGTGATATCTGGTTATTATAAGGAGATTTTATATCTATCTATAGAATGAATATTTTTTATTTTAAAAATATAGAAAAATTAAGTAGGGATAAGCTTATTTAATAAATTATAATTAATTTAATTTTTCCTAAAAAAGGAATGAAATTTTCTTTTTTTTGTTATAAAAAATTAATTTAAATAGTAATGAAATTTAATTATATTTAATAATTAATTTAATTGTAAATTTGTATAAAAATGAAAAAATTAGTATAAGAATAAATTTTTTTTATTTAATTTAAAAATTAATTTTAAAATAGAATTGTTAATGAGGAATTCGGCAAAATTCTTATTAAGTTGGCTGTTTATCAAAAACATTTCATTTTGAAATAATAAAATGTATTATCTGCTCAATGAGATTATTAAATTGCTGTGGTATTTTGACTATACGAAGGTATTGAAATAAGGCTTTAAATGAGTGCTAAAAGAATGATAGAACAATTTAAATCTGTCTTTTTAATAAATATAGAAGTTAACTTTTTATGTGCAGAGGCAAAAATAAAATTAAGGGACAAGAAGACCCTATGAATTTTATTATTTTTTTCAAAAAAATTTTTTTGAAAAAAATAATTAGTTGGGGCGACTTAAAAAGATAAAGAATCTTTTTGTTAATTATTTAAAAATTTGATCCAATAATATTGATTAAATGAATAAAATACTCTAGGGATAACAGCGTAATAATTTTGGATAGCTCATATTGATAAAATTGATTGCGACCTCGATGTTGGATTAGGATACTTATTTAATGAAGAAGTTAAATTAAGGAGTTTGTTCAACTTTTAAATTCCTACATGATCTGAGTTCAGACCGGCGTAAGCCAGGTTGGTTTCTATCTTTATTTTAATTTTTTTTTAATTAGTACGAAAGGAATATTAAAAAATAATTATTTATTTAAAAAGTATAATTTTAGTAAGCATTATATTTTTTTTGTGTTTAATTTAGAAAAAAATCAAAGATTTAATTGAAATTTTTTGGAAAAAACTAAGTAGCTCTTCAGCGGGTTGTATGATAACATATTTTCATAAAATAAGGGGCACGTAATATTAATTTCATTTAATTTAGGTTTTTAAATGTATATAAATTAATTTTAATTTAAGACAAAATTACATTTATATGTGATTAATAACACTAAAAATTGAAGAAATAATTATTTCTTCAATTTAATAACCTTTAAGATAGCAAATTTCCCGTCCTCGGGAAATATAAGAACTTATATATTTACAATTACATACATAAAGATAACACATAGACATGAAATAAAATTTACATTCCTTTTATTTCTTTATAAGTGGGAAAAAATAAAGAAATAAAAGGTAATTTAGGAAAATCTATACAAGTAAAATAATTATAACTAATTTAGCAAAATATAATGTATCAATTTTAGAATTTGAAGATGGTTTTCCAGTTAGTAAAAAAAAATAATTAAAGTGGCAGAATTTAATGCGAGGAATTTAAGCTTCCTTTATGGGTTTCCCTTTAATAATGTTATGATATTTAAGTTATATTTTTTTAGTGGTATGTGTTTTGGTTAGAGTTGCTTTTTTTACTCTTATAGAGCGAAAAATTTTAGGGTATATTCATGTTCGTAAAGGCCCTAATAAAGTAGGGGTTATGGGATTATTTCAGCCTTTTAGAGATGCTATTAAACTTTTTAGAAAGGAAATAAATTTTATGTTATACATAAATGTATTAATATATATATTTTCTCCTATATTAGCTTTAATTTTAATAATAATGTTATGATTTTTATACAATTGAAATTATAATCAAATTTCTTATGAATATGGTTTAGTAATTATGTTATGTATTTCTAGTTTAAGTGTTTATGTAATTTTATGAGGTGGTTGGTCTTCTAATTCTAAATATTCCTTGTTAGGAGCATATCGTGGAGTTGCCCAGGTTATTTCTTATGAGGTAAGAATAGCTATAATTTTAATTAGAATAATTTTTTTTTGTGAAAGATTTAATATTGGGAAAATATTAGAATTTCAAGACAAATTTTATTTATTGTTTGGATATGTCAGTTTATTTATTATTTGAGTAGTGACTTGTTTTGCGGAAACAAACCGCTCTCCTTTTGATTTATCAGAAGGAGAGTCCGAATTGGTGTCAGGTTTTAATATTGAATATAGCTCATGGGGTTTTGCTGTTTTGTTTATGGCTGAATATGGAAATATAATTTTTTTTAGTTTAGTTAGTTCTTATTTATTTATGGGGGGAGAGGGAATTTTATTTATTAAGGTTATAGTTATAATAATGTTATTTGTAGTGGTTCGTGGAACACTTGTTCGATATCGATACGATAAATTAATAATAATAGCTTGAAAAGTAATTTTACCTTTTAGAATTTTAATAGTTATAATAAATTTTTTTTTAAAAATTCTGTTTTCTTGAATAGTTTGTATCAATTTTAGAAAAAAAGATTATTAGAAAATTCCTTTCTTTTTTATATTTTCAAAATATATACTTATATAGTTAAATAATCTAAATTAAAGGAATAATCATGAAGAATATAAAGTAAATTAAAGTTAAAATTTGTCTTATAAAAATAAATGGTATTTCTACAGGGCAAGCTCCTAAATATGTTAAAAGGAAAAAAGTATTGACAAAAGTTCAAAATATAAGTTTTTTAAAGGGGTAAAAATAAAATGAAGAAAATTTATTATTTATAGTTAAAGGAAGAGTAATAATAATTACAATAGAAAAAATTAAAGCTACTACTCCCCCTAATTTATTAGGAATTGATCGTAAAATAGCATATGCAAATAAAAAATATCATTCAGGTTGAATGTGGGGAGGAGTAATTAAAGGGTTTGCTATAGAGAAATTTTCTGAATCGGTTAATGAGTATGGATAAATTATAATAACTATAGAGAAAATAAATAAAACAATTAATATTATATTTAAATCTTTAATAGTAAAATAAGGATGGAATGGAATTTTATCAATATTAAGATGAACTCCTAAGGGGTTAGAAGAACCTTTTTCATGAAGCAATAAAATGTGAATTATTACAAGAACAGCAATTAAAAAAGGTAAAAGAAAATGAAGAGAAAAAAATCGGTTTAATGTTCTATTGTCAACAGAAAATCCTCCTCAAATCCATTGAGTTATTATAGTTCCTACATAAGGAATTGCTGTTAGAAGATTAGTAATAACTGTTGCCCCTCAAAAAGATATTTGTCCTCAGGGTAGCACATAACCTAAAAAAGCTGTAGCTATTAATATAAAAAGAATAATTAAACCTGAAGCTCAAGGCTTGAAAAAAAAAAAAGATGAATAGTAAATTCCTCGCCCAATATGAAGATAAATTATAATAAAAAATAACGAAGCTCCATTTGCATGAATTGACCGAATTATCCATCCGTTGTTAACATCTCGTATAATATGTCTTATTATATTAAAAGCGGTGGTAATATCTCTGGAGAAATTTATTGCTAAAAATAATCCTGTTAAAATTTGAATTCCAAGACATATTCCTAGTAGTGACCCCATATTTCATATATATGAAATATTAGACGGTGTGGGAAGATTAATAATAGGATTTATAATTTTATATTTGTTCATTAGTTTATTTATAAAGTTTTATAGGAGCTTTAGAAGATTCAATAATTATTATTACTACAATCAACGTTAATAATAAATAAATTATTATAAATAAAAGTCATCTAATTGAAGGAGGGAAAAATAAGTTTATTATAGTATTTATAGATAAATTTACTTGATTAGATGTATTAAAATTAATAATTAAACCAAATGCTAACAATAATAATATTTTTTTTTTAAAAATTATTTTTTTGTTAGGAATTAGACTAATCAAATAAAGAAATAAAATTAATATTCCTCCAAGAATTAATAAAATTAAAATTAATGATAACCATATCATCTTTAAAAATTTTATTCTTAAAATTGAAATTATAATAGTAGTTGAAATAATAAGAATTAGTATAGTTATAGGATGATTAAATAAAAAAAAGGATATAATTAAAATATTTAAACAAAGTAAAATTTCAGAAAATAGTATTATATAGTACATAAATTTTGGAGATTTAAAGAGGTTTTCTTTTCTGAAGTTATAAGAATAAATCAATTTTGGTTTACAAAACCAATATTTTTAATTAAATTATTATAACATTTATTAATAAAATTAATGATAGAAATTTCATTTATAATATATATAGTAGGATTATTGGTTTTGTTAGTTAACCGGAGACATGTTATAATTATTTTATTATGTTTTGAGTATATGTATTTAGGTATTTTTATATTAATAGTTTTTTCTTTAATTTTTTTCACTTTAACTAAAGTAATTCTTTATTTAATTATTATTGTTTGTGAAGCAAGATTGGGATTGGGGATATTAGTATCAATAAATTTTTATTATGGAAATGATAAATTATCTTCAATAATTTTACTAAAATGTTAAAAATTTTAATAATGTTGTTAATAATAATTTGTTTAGTAATAAAGTTGACAGGGTTAGATATAATAGTATTTATTATAATAATTTTTTTTTTTTTTTTTTTTTCTAGTTTTATAAAAGGCTGAGTCTTTTATGATAGATTAATATTAGGGGGGGACTTAATGAGAATAGGTTTAATAATATTAACTATTTGAGTTATTTATTTAATAATAATATCCAGAGTTTTTGATGAATTATGAAATAATAAAATATTTATAATGTATGTAAGTTTAATGCTTTTTTTTTTATTTATATGTTTTTTTTCAATAAATTTATTAAGATTTTATTTTTTTTTTGAAAGTGTTTTGTTCCCAATTATTATAATTATTTTTAATTGAGGAAACCAACCTGAGCGTCTTCAAGCCGGTATGTATATATTGTTATATACATTATTTGGATCTTATCCTTTATTAATTATTATAATAATTAACGGGGGTTTTTCCCTTCATTATTTTTATATAAGAATTATGGAATACAGAATTGGATACGTATTTTATTTAATAATTCTTGGATTTTTAGTAAAAGTTCCTATATTTATACTTCATTTATGATTACCTAAAGCTCACGTTGAGGCTCCAATTTCTGGTTCTATAATTTTGGCAGCTGTATTATTAAAATTAGGAATTTATGGATTATATCGTTTTAGAATAATATATATAGAGGAATTAATAAAAATAGGAGGTTTAATTGTTGTGTTGTCTGTAGTAGGGGGAATGTTGATTGGTATTATATGTTTATTTCAAGTTGACATTAAGGCTTTGATTGCTTACTCGTCTGTTTGTCATATAGGTGTAGTATTAGGGGGAAGAATAAGAATAAGATTTTGAGGTTCTTATGGAAGTTTATTGTTAATAATTGGACACGGATTATGTTCTTCTGGATTATTTTGTTTGGCTAATTTTATGTACGAACGATTTTTTACTCGTAGTGTAATACTATTAAAAGGAATTGGAAAAATTTTTCCTAATTTATCTTTGTGATGGTTTTTAATGAGAGTTGCTAATATGTCAGCCCCTCTAAGAATAAATTTATTTGGGGAAATTTTTTTAATGGGAAGATTAATAAAATATAGTTTTTGATTAATACTGCCTTTAGGAGTGATTTCTTTTGTTAGAGCTGGTTATTCATTGTATATATATAGTTATACTCAACATGGGGAAGGTTGAATAATTTTTTCTATTAAAATAATTGAAATACGTGAATATATGGTTATAATATTTCATTTTTTCCCAATAATTGTTTGAATTTTAAAAATGGAATGTTTTTTAACTTGAATTTACTTAATTAGTTTATGAAAAAATAATAATTTGTGGAATTATAGATGTTAATTACATTAGGTAGTGTTTATTAGATGAGGTTTTTTTTTATTAGTTATAAGATTTTTGGTTATATATTTTTTTCTTTTTGTTATTTTTTTTAATAAGATTTTTATTATTGAGTATATTTTGTATTGTTTATTAAATATGGAAATAAAAATGTATTTTTTAGTGGATTGAGTATCAATATTATTTTTATTTGTTGTTTTGTTTGTTTCTTCAATGGTAATTATTTATAGAGATAGATATATATTAGGTGATAATAATAAAAATTATTTTTGTTTAATAGTTCTATTATTTGTTTTATCAATAGTAATGTTAATTATATGCCCTAATTTAATTATAATTATTTTGGGTTGAGATGGACTAGGGTTAGTTTCTTATTTGTTAGTAATTTATTACCAAAGAAAAGATTCCTATAACTCAGGAATGATTACAGTTATGAGAAATCGTGTGGGTGATGTAGCTATTTTATTAGCTTTGGTGTTTTTAATAAATTTTGGTTGTTATGATATAATTATATATAATAAAATATATTTGTTTTGCGGAGTTTTAGTTATTATTGCTGGTATAACTAAAAGAGCTCAAATTCCTTTTTCATCATGATTACCAGCGGCAATAGCTGCCCCTACTCCCGTCTCTTCATTAGTACATTCATCAACTTTGGTTACTGCAGGTATTTATTTATTAATCCGATTTAATTTTTTATTTAAAATTGGTTTATTTTCTGAAATTTTATTTTTTTTTTCTAGGTTAACATTATTTATAGCAGGAGTAGGGGCAAATCTAGAAATAGATTTTAAAAAAATTATTGCTTTTTCTACTTTAAGTCAATTGGGTTTGATTATAATAATTTTATCTTTAGGAAAGGTGGAATTTGCTTTTTTTCATTTACTTATACATGCTCTATTCAAATCTATATTATTTTTATGTGCTGGGTTAGTAATTCATAATATGAGTGGAGTTCAAGATTTACGGTATTTAGGGAATTTCTTTTCTTATAGACCTATGATTTGTGGTTGTATAGGTTTAGCAAGAATATCTTTATTTGGTTTTCCTTTTATAGGAGGATTTTATTCAAAAGATTTAATTTTAGAATATGTTTATATGAGAAATGAAAATATAATTTATTTGTTATTATTAATTGTAAGAACAGGATTAACTGTTATGTATTGTATACGGATAATGTATTATGTTGTGTGAAAAGGGATTATAATAAGATTATATTATAGAGTAGATTTGGATAAGAAAATAATTTTCCCTATTTATATATTAAGGTTAACAGTAATTTTATTAGGAAATTTAATAAGATGATTAATTTTTTCTTATGAGGAATTAGTTGTTTTATCAAATTTCTCTAAATTGTTAAATTTATTTTTAATTGTATTTATATTTCTAATTTTTTTTATTTTATATATTAATAAAATTAAGGGATTTAGAATAGGGAATATTTATATTTTTTTAAGAAGTATGTGATTTATATCATTTTTAACCAGATATATTTTCTTATTTTCGTATAAAAAAATAAGAAAATATAGAGAATATGATTGGATGTGAATAGAGGAATTTGGGCCTAGAATATTATTAAATTTTATAGAAAAAGGAAGAACAATAAGACAATGATTCCAAAATAATTATTTAAATTCTGTTTTGTTAATTTTGATTAGATATGTTATTATTATTTTAATTATAATTTAATTTTTCTCATAGTTTATAATAAAAATATTACACTGAAAATGTAAAGAAAAATTTATTTGAGAAAAATTTTTTTTAGATTTTCCTATCATCTTAACAATGAAAATGTTATGTGTTATTTACACTATAAAAAAAGATTAAATGATTTTATCATTTTTATTAGATTAGAAGTCTAATTTAATTAATCTTAAGGAAATTTAATAGGTTAAAACAATTAATTCATTAACAGTGAATAGCCTCTTTTTTTGGCTTCTATTAAAAAATAGAAAAGTTTTTCTAAGATCAGGTCGAAACTGATTGCAAAATATCGCTTTATTTTAAATAGAAAAGGGGAAAACCAATTTCTAAATGCAAATTAGATTTTATTAATTTAAATACTTTTCTATTTTATTCATTCAAGTATGCCTTTATTTCATTCATATAGTAAACCTAGTAAAATAATAATTATAATAATTGTAATTGTAATCGGGAAAATAATTTTTTTTCTTAAAATAAAAGGAAAAGGAAGAATTAAAATAATTTCAATATCAAAAATTAAAAAAATAATAGCGATTATAAAAAATTTTAAAGAAAATGATATTCGTGAAATAGAAAATGGATCAAATCCGCATTCAAATGGTGATAATTTTTCCTTGTCTATAAATTTATTTTTAGATAAAATTATTGAAATAATTATAATTACAAAAGGAATAATAAAAATTGTTATTATTTTAATTACTATATCAAATTAGATTTTATAATTGGAAATTATATGTAATTTTTATACTAATATAGTAATAAATTCATCAGTATATAAATGTGAATAAAAATAATCAGACTACGTCAACAAAATGCCAGTATCAGGCTGCTGCTTCGAATCCAAAATGATGAGTGGAAGATAAGAGATTTTTATTAATTCGTATTAATGTAACAAATAAAAATGTAGTACCAATAATAACATGAAGACCATGGAATCCTGTTGTTACAAAAAAAGTAGTACCAAAAATTCTGTCTCTAATGGAAAACTGAGCCTGAGAATATTCTCATATTTGTAATATAGTAAATAGAATACCTAATAAAATTGTAATTAGTAAAGACTTATAAGTTTCATTAAAATTGTTATTTATTAAACTATGATGAGCTCATGAAACTGAAATTCCTGAAGAAATTAAAATGGTAGTATTAAGTAATGGAATTTCAAATGGATTGAAAGGAATAATATTATGAGGAGGTCAGATTCTTCCTAATTCAATGTTAGGAGATAACATTCTATGGAAAAATGCTCAAAAAAATGAAATAAAAAAAAAAATTTCAGAAACAATAAAAAGAATTATACCTAGTTTTAACCCCCAAATTACGTTGGAAGTATGATTACCTTGAAGTGATGCTTCACGAGATACATCTCGCCATCATTGTAATATTGACAATAAAAGAAGAATTAAAAAAAATAAAGTTATAATAGAAAATTTATAATGAAGTATTTGAATAATACTAATTATTATAGTTAGGGTAGTAATGGCTCTAGTTAAGGGTCAAGGTCTTTTGTCGACTATATGAAAAGGATGAAATATCATTGGTTTAAATTTCATTAGTATAAAGAGACACAAGAGTAATGAAAACATATCTTTGAATTAAAGCTACAGCTGATTCTAAAAATATTAGAGCTACAATAATTGGTATAATTATTATAAATATTTGATTTGAGTTGTAAGGAATTGATGTTAATAAATGAATTAATAAATGTCCTCTAATTATGTTTGCTGATAATCGAACAGATAAAGTAATAGGGCGAATTACATTTCTAATAGTTTCAATTAAAACTATAAAAATAGTTAATATTCCTGGTGATCCTATTGGTACTAAATGGATTATCATTTTATTAAAATGATTAATTCATCCATATAATATTAAAGAAATTCAAATAGGAAAAGCGAATGCTATAGAAAATATAATATGACTAGAGGGAGTGAATACATAAGGAATTAATCCTAATAAATTTGATAATATAATAATTGAAAATAAAGAAACTAGTAGAAATAAAAATTTTTGGGTTTTGTTGGATAAATTTGCTTTTATTTCAATTGAAATAAACTTAAATATTATTTTCCAAATTATTTGAATTCGGGAGGGTGTGATTCAAAATGGAGATGGAATAATAATAATTCTTAAAATAGTAATTCAATTTAATCTAAAAATTGAGGAAGTAGATGGATCAAAAATTGAGAATAAATTTGTTATCATTTAAATATTTTATTGGCTTTAATTTTATTTGTAAAAATAGATTTAGGAGTAAACATTGGAAAAAAAAAAGTTAAAGAAAAAGTAAAAATAAATAAAAAAATAAAAGTTAGTGTCATAAATATTCAATTTATAGGAAATAATTGTGGTATTAATAAACACTTATTGTAATTTAAGAATGACATTCTAACGTTATTAATTTAACTAGTTTATTTCATTGAAAGTACAAATACTATAAATTGGTTTAAGAGACCATTGCTTAAATTTTCAGCCATTCAATGAAAAGTTTTTTAATCATTTAATGAAGTTATTAATTGAAGTTACTTCTAATGTGATTGGTATAAATCTGTGATTGGCCCCACAAATTTCAGAACATTGTCCGAAAAATAAACCTGGACGATTTGATAATGATGATAATTGATTAAGTCGTCCTGGAACAGCATCTATTTTTAAACCTTGTGAAGGAACGGTTCAAGAATGAATAACGTCAGCTGAAGTAATTATATATTTAATATTTATGTTAAAGGGAATAACAAGACGATTGTCAACTTCTAATAAACGAAAAGAATTAAGAGATATGTCTGAGGATGGAATTATAAAAGAGTCGAAATCAATATTGAAATCTGAATATTCGTAAGATCAATATCATTGATGACCAATTACTTTAATTGTAATTGATGAAGAAAAAGATTCATCAAGGAGGTATAATAATCGAAGAGAAGGAAAGGCAATAAAAATTAAAGTAATTGCAGGAATAATTGTTCAAACAGTTTCAATTTCTTGGCCTTCTATTAAGAATCGTGAAGTAAAAGAATTTAGTAAAATATTAGTAATCATATAAAAGGTTACAATTGTAATTATTATAATAATAAGTATAGAATGATCATGGAAAAAAATTATTTGTTCTATAATTGGAGAATTTCTATCCGAAAATATAATGTTAGATCATGTTATCATTAGTTTTTAATTAAAATGTTATTTTGATTAAATGTGTGCTCGGATGGGGGAAAATTAATTTGTCATTCTTGTGAGGAATTAGAAAATTGAGAAGTTATAATGATTCGTTTGCAAATAATTCTTTCTCATAAAATTATGATAAAAAAAATTACACTAATTGCTGAAATTATTCTTCCTAAGGAAGAAATTATATTTCATTTAGTAAAAAAATCTGGATAATCAGAATATCGTCGAGGTATTCCTCTTAATCCTAAGAAATGTTGTGGGAAAAATGTTAAATTGACTCCAATAAATATTGTATAAAATTGAATTTTTAATCATATGGAGTTTATGTTTAAACCAAAAAACAAGGGAAATCAATGAGTAATTGATCCTATGATTGCAAAAACTGCTCCTATTGATAGAACATAATGAAAATGAGCTACTACGTAATAAGTGTCGTGAAGAATAATATCAAGAGATGAATTTGATAAAATAATTCCTGTTAGTCCTCCTAATGTAAATAGAAATAAAAATCCTAGTGTTCATAATACTGATGAGTTAAATTCAATGTTAGACCCATGAAGAGTAGCTAATCATCTGAAAATCTTAATTCCAGTAGGAACGGCAATAATTATTGTAGCAGCTGTAAAATATGCTCGTGTATCTACATCTATACCCACTGTAAATATATGGTGGGCTCATACAATAAATCCTAAAAATCCAATAGCTAATATAGCGTAAATTATACCTAAATTTCCAAATGGTTCTTTTTTTCCTGTATGAAAGCAAATAATATGAGAAATTATACCAAATCCAGGCAAAATGAGAATGTAGACTTCTGGATGTCCAAAAAACCAAAATAGATGTTGATAAAGAATGGGGTCTCCTCCCCCTCTAGGGTCAAAAAATGAAGTATTAAAATTTCGATCTGTTAAAAGTATAGTAATAGCCCCTGCTAGAACAGGCAAAGAAAGAAGAAGTAGAATTGCAGTAATTAGAACTGATCAAACGAATAAAGGTATTCGCTCTAAAGTTAAAGCATTAGATCGTATATTGATAATAGTAGTAATAAAATTGATAGCTCCTAAAATAGAAGAAATTCCTGCTAAATGTAAAGAAAAAATAGCTATATCTACTGAGGCACCAGAGTGAGCAATATTTGAAGAAAGAGGGGGATATACTGTTCATCCTGTTCCTGCTCCTCTCTCAACTAAGGATGAGTTAAGAAGAAGAAAAATAGATGGTGGTAATAACCAAAATCTTAAATTATTTATTCGAGGAAAAGCTATATCGGGAGCTCCTAGCATTAAAGGTACTAATCAATTCCCAAATCCTCCAATTATCACTGGTATGACTATAAAAAAAATTATAATAAAAGCATGAGCTGTAACAATTACATTATAAATTTGATCGTTTCCAATTAATGATCCAGGTTGACCTAATTCTGTTCGAATTAAAATTCTTATAGACATACCAACTATAGTTGATCATCTACCAAAAATTAAATATATTGTTCCAATGTCTTTATGATTTGTGGAAAAAAGTCATCGCGGTAAAATGGCCGATTAAGGTGATAAATTGTAAATTTATTAATGAATTAAACATTCTTTTACTAAAAAATTAAATCTTATATTTTATTTAAAATATTAAATTGCAAGTTTAACGAAGAAAATTTCTAAGATTTAAATTTGATTATTTAATTTATACTTTGAAGGTATATAGTTTTTTTAACTTAAAATCTTATAATATTTGAACAAAAGGGAAGATTATAATAAAAGTTAAAGTGTTCAAAAAAAAAAAAGTTAATGATTTCATCGAAAAATTATTATAATTTTTAAAAAAGGAATTATATGATATAATTATAGGAAATATAATCCGTGTATAAAAATACATATTTCCAAGTGAGGAAGGGATTAAAATTAATAAAATTCAAGGAATTTTATTAATAATGATTAGAATACTAAATATTTTTATGAAAAAACCTATGAAAGGGGGTAATCCTGCTAAAGAAAGAAAAGTTGAAAATAATTGAAATTTATTTTGTTTAGTTATTATTTTTGTGTGAATGTTATTGATTGAATTAATAAAATTAATTTTTATATGAATAATAATTTTAAAAATAATTATTGTATATAAAATGAAATAAACAATTCAAAAATATTGGTTAATTATAATTAAGGTTATTATTCATCCTAAATGGGAGATTGATGAGAAAGCTAAAATTTTTCGGATAGAGGTTTGGTTAAAACCCCCTAAAGTTCCAATTACTGCCGATAAAATAATAAAAATAATAATTTTTTGATTATTGAAATTAGTTAAAATTTGTAGAGGAATTATTTTTTGCAAAGTAGATAACAAAAAGAAAGATTTTATTGTGATATTTTCTCTAATTTGAGGAAATCATATATGGAAAGGGGCTGAGGCTATTTTAATTAAAATAGAGAAAATAATAATATAAAAAAAAATAGAGTTTAAAAAAATAAAATATAAAATTGAAGAAATTAAAAATATTGAAGATGCTAAGGATTGAATAATGAAATAATTAATTATACTATTACATGTTAAAAAATTTTTTGAATTTATTAAAGGAATAAAAACTATTATGTTAATTTCTATAGAAATTCAAAACGAAAATCAAGAATTAGTGGAAAATCTTATAATAATAGATATTCCTAAAATTCAATAAAGAATTAAGTTTAATATATTAATTAATAAAGGAATAATAATCATTTTTGGGGTATGAGCCCACTAGCTTATTTATTTTAGCTTACTTTAT